TTTTTGAATTAGACCGGGCTACTTTGAAATCCGATGGGGTTTTTCGTAGCAGTCCAAGGGGTTGGTTCACTTTTGGGCATGCTACGTTTGCTTTGCTCTTCTTTTTCGGACACATTTGGCACGGCGCCAGAACCTTGTTCAGAGATGTTTTTGCCGGTATTGATCCAGATTTGGATGCTCAAGTAGAATTTGGAGCATTCCAAAAACTTGGAGATCCAACTACAAGGAGACAAGTAGTCTGATACAAAATTCCTTTGCCATCTTTTGCCTCTATTTTTTCTAGTATTTCTTATTTATAGTATTTAGAGTATATAAATTTATATTTATATTAGATTCAAAATATAGTATTTAGCTATTTAGTATTTTGAATTTGTTAATTTCTAGAATTAAGCTAGAATTTCTCTTTTCTATATTAATAGAATCTATTATCTATTTCATATTAAATATTTCCTAATAGATTAATATATTAGATATTAATCTAATATTAATATACTAAATTAATATACTAAATATATAAATCTAAATATAGAAGAAATAATAAATAGAATATTAGAATATAATCTAATAGTAATAAGATATAACTATATCTAGATTCTAGTATCTAAATACTATTATAGATAGTAATAGTTAGTAATAGTAAATTGTGAGTAAATGATCCAAAACGAATAGGTGTGGAAGCTATAATTGTAAACCACGATCGAATCTATGGAAGCATTGGTTTATACATTCCTCTTAGTTTCGACTTTAGGGATAATTTTTTTCGCTATCTTTTTTCGAGAACCACCTAAAGTTCCAACTAAAAAAATGAAATGATTTTTCATTATTTCCATTGAAGTAATGAGCCCCCATATGAATATTGGAGGCTCATTACTTCAACTAGTCCCCATGTTCTTCGAAGGGATCTCTTAATTTTTGAGAGGGTTGCCCAAAAGCGGTATATAAGGCGTACCCAGTAAAGCTTACAAGTAAACCGGATATGGAGATGGCGACTAGGGTTGCTGTTTCCATTTTTTCGATAATTTCAAGATCACAAAAGATCACGATAATGTCGTTTATTTACAACTACAACGGAATGGTATACAAAGTCAACAGATTTTAACCCATGATGAAAGAGGATTTATGGCTACAAAAACCGTTGAGAGTAGTTCTAGATCTGTGCCAAGACGAACTGGCGTAGGGAGTTTATTGAAACCATTGAATTCGGAATATGGAAAAGTAGCTCCAGGGTGGGGGACTACACCACTTATGGGAGTTGCAATGGCTCTATTTGCAATATTTCTATCTATTATTTTAGAAATTTATAATTCATCTGTTTTACTGGATGGAATTTCAATTAATTAGTTCATAAAAACTAGGACTTGGATTTATAGACCATTCTGGTAGTTCGATCGTGAAATTTATTTGTTTTGATATTTCATTTCCGGAATATGAGCGTGTGACTTGTTATAATTGATCCTATTGATAATACAGAGAATGGACCTGTCATCTCTATCAAGATGATTCTACCTCGTCAGATATTTATTCTAGTCTCTGGAGCACGGACTATATAGAATAGATCAAAAAAAGAAAGATTCGAACTATGATTCATACCTATTATTCAGACCTCGCAACCAGATTAAAAAAATGGAAATAGGTCTTTTATAAATCAAACAATTTTTTTCCTTCATACTTCTTTTGACCGAAATAAACCTATTTATCTAGATTTTTTTGAGTTATTACTATTACATTCATTAATAAAGAAGTGATGATCCAACGGTTTTTACTCAGAAAACCTTTGAGTTTAGCTTTGGCTTTCTTAAATCATCGTGGTTCTAGTATGAATCTGAGGTTTCATTTGATTCATAGGGTCTCAACAAGAGAATTCCTATCAAAAAAAAGATAGGGAAGAGAAAAATCAAGAGGCCTGTCACAATTAACATAAAGAAAGATGGATGAGCCAACTTGAGATTGTATTTCTTGGCATTATCATCACAAAAAAGAGATTCCGGATTTTTCTTACTTCGTATCTTTGGGTCAAATCGAGTCAAGCGGCTAAGCAACAAGAAGTTTTAAACTCTCTATTCCATATCCGTTGAAACCAGTATTTGTGTGTTTTGGCTTGAGCCGTACGAGATGAAATTCTCATATACGGCTCTCAGAGGGGGAGTCTTTCTTCGGTTACCTATCTCAATAAAGTATATGATTGGTTCGAGGAACGTCTCGAGATTCAAGCGATTGCAGATGATATAACTAGTAAATATGTTCCTCCTCATGTCAACATATTTTATTGTCTAGGGGGGATTACGCTTACTTGTTTTTTAGTACAAGTAGCTACGGGTTTTGCTATGACCTTTTACTATCGTCCAACTGTTACAGAGGCTTTTTCCTCTGTTCAATACATAATGACTGAGGTCAACTTTGGTTGGTTAATTCGATCAGTTCATCGATGGTCAGCAAGTATGATGGTTCTAATGATGATCTTGCACGTATTTCGTGTGTATCTTACGGGTGGTTTTAAAAAACCCCGCGAATTAACTTGGGTTACAGGGGTGGTTCTGGCTGTATTGACCGCATCTTTTGGCGTAACTGGTTATTCCTTACCTCGGGACCAAATTGGCTATTGGGCAGTAAAAATTGTAACAGGTGTGCCTGAAGCTATTCCTATAATAGGATCGCCTTTGGTAGAATTATTACGTGGAAGTGCTAGTGTGGGCCAATCCACTTTAACTCGTTTTTATAGTTTACATACTTTTGTATTGCCTCTTCTTACTGCCATATTTATGTTAATGCACTTTCCAATGATACGTAAGCAAGGTATTTCGGGTCCTTTATAGAGAAGGCAGATCATAGATATTTGTAATTTATCATATCGGGGAGGAACAAGAGTCTTTCATTGCTACAAATATGGATTATTGAAAAATAAGGCATGTTATTTGGATACTTCTATTCAACTCTGAAGTATTGTTTATTTGATACGAATCGAATAGTTGAAGTATATTTTCCTAAACTGAAAGAGGATGGATTATGGGAGTGTGTGACTTGAACTATTGATTGGTCCATGCAGATATATGATTTTATCCGCCATGTTGGAATTCAAAACCCAATGTGTCTCCGCATCCAACCATCACGTCAGTCCCTTTATGTAGCATAGGATAGGCCGATTCGCTTGAGGAGAATATTTTCTATGATCCATACCCGAATCATGTCATGCATGAAAAGGCTCCGTAAAATCCCTAGAATAAGTGATGTGGAATGATCCAATGTTCTATTTATTCCACTTTGTTTGATTTTTCTTTTTTTTTTTTAGGAATTTTCTTATAATTAATTGATAGTAATCTTAGTAAGTTTTTTATAGTATGTAGATGCATTCATTTCCTCTGCATCGACCCTTATTTAGGATACTATCGGAGTTAAATAAGGGATCTAAGGAAGAACAGGGGCTAGACTTTATTAGTAACAAGTAAAAACTTTGTATTTTTGTATGTAATACAATCGAGATGTTGTGGGGATAAATACCAACCAAAAGACATGAGACAATCCAAAAAGCACTTGATCATGATCGAATTTGTAAGCCTACTTGGATATTGAGCATTTCCTTGTTGCCAGAACTGAATTCTTTGTAATGAATCGTTGCAACTCGGGGAAAGGAAATTTGATAAATCTTTTCTTACATAGAGTCATTCTACATTAAATATGTAGATATGTATGAAATATAGATCTTCTATGGATCTATTTCTGTGATTCTTTTGATTCTTGCTCGAGCCGGATGATAAAAAATTATCATGTCCGGTTCCTTTGGGGGATGGATCCACAATAATTCACCTATCCAAATAACAAAGAAACCTGATTTGAATGATCCTGTATTAAGAGCTAAATTGGCTAAAGGGATGGGACATAATTATTATGGAGAACCTGCATGGCCCAATGATCTTTTATATATTTTTCCAGTAGTAATTCTAGGCACTATTGCATGTAATGTGGGCTTAGCAGTTTTAGAACCGTCAATGATCGGTGAACCGGCGGATCCGTTTGCAACTCCGTTGGAAATATTACCCGAATGGTACTTCTTTCCCGTATTTCAAATACTTCGCACAGTACCTAATAAGTTATTGGGTGTTCTTTTAATGGTTTCAGTACCAATAGGATTATTGACAGTACCTTTTTTGGAGAATGTCAATAAATTCCAAAATCCATTTCGTCGTCCAGTAGCTACAACAGTCTTTTTGATCGGTACCGCAGTAGCTCTTTGGTTAGGTATTGGAGCAACTTTACCTATTGATAAATCCCTAACTTTAGGTCTTTTTCAAATTGATTAAACCATTAAATACCACGACATAGGTATCTAAGGAAGATCCCCTTACTGGATCTTCCTTAGATACATCAATCTTATTATGATCTATTCTGCAAATATATGGACCGTGTCGGAGATTAAAAATCTTCTTTTTTTTTTTTAACTAAAAAATGAAAAAAGTCCAATGGATTTAAAATGAAAACTTTTTTTTAGGTAAATTGATTGCAAAATGCTTCTGTAGAGTACCCAATATCTGTTTTACATCTTCTATGCGAAAATATTCTATTTTCATAAGATCTTCTTGACTGTAACTCAAAAGGTCCAATAATGTATGTATATTGGACCTTTTGAGACAATTATAGGTCCTGGAAGACAATTCTGATTGGTCAATAAAAATACATGTCAATGGAATTCCTTTTTTGTTTTTATTAAGATTAGTGAATCTGTCTTGAAAGGAAAAAGGAGGTAGATTCCATCTGTTTTCATTTTCCTCGAGATTCATGTCCTCTTCCTCTGCATGTAGAAAAGTAATCAATAAATCAATCAAATTACGAGAAGCTTCATAAAGTGCTTCTTTAGGAGTTAAACTTCCATTCGTCCATATTTCTAGAAAGAGTATCTCTTGTTTTTCATTCCCATTCCCATAAGAATGAATACTATGATTCGCATTTCGAACAGGCATAGATACAATATCTATAGGATAACTTCCATCGTGAGAGTCATTTGTGGATTTCATATGATATCCGCGATCTCTCTTGATTTGTAATTCAATACACAAATCAATTGGTTCTGTCAGGTTAGCTATATGCTGTGTCGTGTCAACTATTTCTACAGAAGGTGGTGAGATGATATCTTGAGCTGTTATGTATTTGGGACCCCTGACGCAAATGGATGCGTCCCTAACTCCATAGAGATTACTTCTCAATACAATCTCTTTCAAATTTATTAAAATATCATGTACTGATTCTTCAATACCTGCTATCGTAGAATATTCATGCAGCACATTTTCAGATGTTGCACGTGTGATACATGTTCCTTCTATTTCTCCAAGTAAAGCCCTTCGCATGGCAATACCTATTGTATCGGCTTGACCTTTCATAAGCGGGGACAGAACGAAACGACCATAATAAAGACGCTTGCTGTCTACTCTTGATTCAACACATTTCCACTGTAGTGTTCGAGTGGATCCTGCTACTTCTTCTCGAACCATACTATTATTTTTCTTTTATTTATGATTATTGGATCAGATCATTGAATCATTTATTTCTCTTGGAATCTCTTGAATTCTTATTTCTACACACGTCTTTTTTTAGGGGGGCGACATCCATTATGGGGCATGGGTGTTACATCACGTACGAAACTTAATAGCATCCCGTTTCTACGAATGGCTCGTAATGCCGCATCTCTTCCGAGACCTGGACCCTTTATCATAACTTCTGCTCGTTGCATACCCTGATCAACTAATGTACGAATAGCATTAAATGCCGCGGCTTGAGCAGCATAGGGTGTTCCTTTTCTTGTGCCTCTGAATCCAGAAGTACCTGCGGAAGCCCAAGAAACCACCCGACCTCTTACGTCTGTAACAGTTACAATAGTATTGTTGAAACTCGCTTGAACATGAATAACTCCTTTTGGTATTCTACGTTCATTCTTATTTGAACCAATACGTGCATTCTTACGTAAACCAATTTTTGCTATAGGTTTTGTCATATTTTATTAGATCATATTTATTTTTATATGTACATGGGTTTTTCTTTTCAAAAGTTCTTGATTTAGAACTTGAGAAGGATTACCCCTGTCTCTGTTTATGTCTCGGATTGGAACAAATGACTATAATTCGCCCCCGCCTACGAATCAAACGACATTTTTCACAAATCTTACGAACAGAAGCCCTTATTTTCATATTTCTCATTCCTTACTTTTTACTTTCTTTTTTTGGAAACAAAAATCAGTTTATTGCATTTTTGAACTTCAAATTATATCCCTACGAAAAGGATGTTTAAAATAATGATCTAATCGTTCGAATCTTTTTTGCGAAGTCTGTAAATTATACGTCCCCTGGTTGAATCATAACGACTCATTTCGATTTTGACTCTATCTCCGGGTAGTATACGTATAAAACTGCGCCGGATTCTCCCCGAAATATAACCTAGAATTAGATCTTCATTATCTAACCGAACTCGGAACATACCGTTGGGAAGTGATTCAGTAATTAAACCCTCATGAATCAATTTTTGTTCTTTCATTCCAGGGAACCCCCTTTAAGTATCAACTAATAGAGGAAGAGTTCTATAATTCACTTCTACTCTCTATTTTACAAATAGTAAGTTCGAGATAAAATTAGGGTATCCCAGGAGAATCACCATATATAACACAAAATTTCTCCTCCAATTTTTTCTAGTCGAGCTTCTCGATCTGTCATTATACCTCGAGAAGTAGAAAGAATTACAATTCCCATTCCACCTAAAATCTTAGGAATTAGTTGATAATTGGAATAGATTCGTAGACCGGGTCGGCTTATACGCTTTAAAATTATTTTATTCCCTTTCCTAGTCTTTCTATGTCGTAAGGTTGAAACCAAGAAATTTTTTTGACTTTCTTGATGTTTTCGAACGTTTTCAATAAAACCTTCTCGTAAAAGTATTTTCACAATGTTTTTAGTGATATTAGTAGATACTATTTGAACTCTTCCCTTTTTATCTATGTCAGCATTTCTTATAGAAGTTATTATATCGGCAATAATGTCCCTACCCATGACGAAATATAGTTATTGGTGCCCCCCCATTTTGATATAATCAACATGCTTCTTTTTTGTTTTCTTTTTTATTGAATTTTTTTTTTGAAATTATTCAATTAGAAGAAATTCTTATAAATTTCAAATATATGCATGAGACACAATCTATTAATAGGATCTATTTCAGATATTTGAATATTATATCCTATTTTCATCTATAAGACTTCGGGTGCTAATGAAACTATTTTAGTAAAATTCAACTGTCGCAATTCCCGAGCAATCGCACCAAAAATTCGAGTTCCTTTTGGATTTCCTTCTTGATCAATGATAACCGCTGCATTGTCATCATATCGTATTATCATGCCGTTGTCACGTTTGAGTTCTTTACACGTGCGTACAATCACAGCTCTAATTATTTCTGATCTTTCTAGAGGCATGTTGGGCACTGCTTCTTTGATTACAGCAACAATAACATCGCCAATATGAGCATATCGGTGATTACCAGTTCCTATGATTCGAATACACATCAATTCTTGAGCTCCACTGTTATCCGCTACATTCAAAAGAGTCTGAGGTTGAATCATATCATTTTTATTTGAATCTCTTATTTCAATGCAAGGGAGAATGAAAAAAAGAAATATTGTCTGTCCAGAGATAAAGAAATCTGTGGTTTTTTTTTTCATTCTCAAGACTCCTTTACTTTTGTTTACCTATCCTGAAATAACAAATTGAGTTTGTATAGGCATTTTGCATGCAGCTATTTCCATAGCAGTTTTGGCTACAGTTTCTGATACTCCACTCATTTCATAAAGTATTCGGCCCGGTTTAACAACGGATACCCAATATTCGGGGGATCCCTTGCCCGAACCCATACGTGTTTCTGTAGGTCTTACAGTAACAGGTTTGTCGGGAAAGACACGTACCCATATCTTTCCACCACGACGCGCATATCGTGTCATTGCTCTTCGCCCTGCTTCTATTTGTCTAGCTGTGATCCAAGCAGGTTCAAGTGCCTGAAGAGCATATCGACCAAAACAAATATGATTGCCTCGGCAAGATATTCCCTTCATTCTACCTCTATGTTGTTTACGAAATCTGGTTCTTTTGGGGTTATAGTTGATGGTTTTTTCTGAATTCCATCTCTACTGCAGAGCCGGACATGAGAATTTCTTCTCATCCAGCTCCTCACGAGTGAAATGATTCAATAATATTACATATACACATGTATTTATGTATTTCATTCAATAAATGAGATTTTAAAATTAAATAAAAATAAAGAAAGGGTTCGCGGGCGAATATTGACTCTTTCCTCCTTCATTTGTAGGGTCAATTCATGACCCTTCAGAAGAAATCCAGTTTTTCTTGGTTCATTTCGCCATCCTACCCAATGAATCTTTAGTATTTCTTCGTGTTCAAGAAAATCCTATGTAGTCACAGGTTCCATCGTTCCCATAGCTTCTCCATTAATGTTTAGGTCTGAACTCTGCAATGGAGCTCCCAACAAAGTCTGTTATTTGTTTCCGAGTAAATATTCTCAGTTTTTCTTAACCCGAAGCTCTATGAAATTATTCTCTATTTTCTATTCTTTAGATTATCTATTTTTCTATCTTATTACATACATAATAGACTATATTATCCATATTGATTAGATTATTTAGATTATTATTTTCATTTCTTTTATTAGATTTATTATTATTATATTTTCTTTATATTTTTTATTTGTATATTTCTTATTAGATTGTAATTGTATATTGATGTTGATGCTTTATAACACTGCCTTTTTTATGGGGTAATTTTTCATAAACCATACATATGGGAATCATATATCATTGAGATCTTTATTCTCTCTTTCTATCATCCTTCCATTTTTCCATATCCCTTTTTTTTTCACAATTCATAATCAGATTTTTTTTATGAAAAGAATTTCAGTTGCTACAACTATATGATCGATTCAGTCATATAGTGACTTTTTCTTGGGATATCGACAATACGAAGCAATAAGTTGGTTATTAGTTTTGAGTTTCTTTAGTTTTGATAGCTATTAAGTTTATAGTGGGGTCAGCCTTTTTTTTTTAATCTCTATTCTCAACTCTAAAGAAAAAACTAACGAGTCACACACTGAGCATAGCAATTATACTAAAATCTAAATTTAATTTTAAATTAAAGGGTAAATCAAATTTTTATTCAACCTTATAGAATTATAATTGTTCGTTTTTCTTTGAAAAAGAAAAAAAAAAGAAGAAAAGAGTTTCTCTATCGATGAGCAGAATGGTGAGATAAAGAAAGGACCATTATTATTATTTTTTTATTTTATTATTCTTGGTTTACAAATATCCAAATTTTAATGCCTAAGACTCCATAGATAGTTCTAATTGTATGGGAACAGTGATCAATTTTAGCGCGAATTGTTTGTAAGGGAACCCTGCCTTCTCTGATCCATTCGACACGTGCAATCTCTTTTCCGTCGATACGCCCTGCAATTTGTACTTGAATTCCTTTTGTACCCGTTTGTTCAGTTAATTCAATAGCTTTTTTCATTGCCTTTCGAAATGAAACTCTATTTTTTAATTGTAAAGCTATATATTCTGCAAGAATATTAGGTTGTCCATAAGGCTTTTCAATTCTTGTGATAGCAATGTTGAGTCTCCGGTTTACAGAATGAAACTCTTTTTGTACATTCATCTGTAATTCTTCGACTCCCCGTGTTCGTCCTTCTATTAATAAATTGGGAAATCCAATATAGATTATGACCTGAATCAAATCTATTCTTTTTTGAATTCCTATATGGGCAATTCCTTCGAAACCTGAAGATATTCTCTTATTTTTTTTTACATAGTCTTTAATACAATTCCGTATTCTTTCATCTTCTTGTAGACCCATGGAAAAATTATTTGGTTTTGCGAACCAAAAAGAATGATGACTTTGAGTTGTTCCAAGTCTGAAACCAAGTGGATTTATTTTTTGTCCCATATTTTTCTATTATTTTTCCATTCCCTTTTTTTTTATAAATAGAAATCTAAATTTTAGATTTTTCTTTTAAAAAAATCTTTATATGACAAGTGGTTTTTTTTATAATATAACTACGCCCTCGAGCCCGGGGTCTTAACTTTTTCACAATAGCACCTCTATTGACTTCAGCTTTACTAATAAATAAATCAGCTTCATTCAAACCCATATTATGACTAGCATTTGCTGCTGCAGAATAAACTAATTTTAAAATTGGATAAGATGCCCAATAAGGCATTAGTTCCAATATCATGAGTGTTTCCTCATAAGAACGTCCGCGAATCTGATCAATTACTCTTCGTGCTTTGAAAACAGACATATTCATATGTTGAGCTAACACTTTTGCTTCTCTATCCGAATTTTCGTTCTTTATCATAAAAGTTCTCCCCCGCCAATGAATGATAAGTGCCTAGGTGAAGTATAGTATAAGATAAGTCAGAAAAGTCTAAGTCTTAGTATATTAGTATACTAGAAAAAGAAATATACCTATACTCTTACTATAAGATAAAGACTCTTAACTATTAAGATAAGGCTTTTCACATGAATACTTAGTAGAACGACTAACGACGAGATTTATTATCGTTTCTCGCGTGTCTCACGAAAGTGAGAGTAGGTGCGAATTCTCCCAATTTGTGACCGACCATACGATCTGTGATATAAATAGGTAAATGTTCCTTTCCATTATGAATAGCGATTGTATGGCCAATCATTGTGGGTATAATGGTAGATGCCCGAGACCAAGTCACTATGATTTCTTTCTCCTCCCTCCTGTTGAGTTTTTCAATTCTTCCCGATAAATGATTAGCTACAAAAGGATTTTTTTTTAGTGAACGTGTCACGGCTGATTACTCCTTTTTTTACATTTTTTAAATTGGCATTCTATGTCCAATATCTCGATCTTAATCTGAAGTATAACGATGAATGGAAAAAATAGAAAATCCTTTCGCTAGATAAGGGAAGGGGCGGATGTAGCCAAGTGGATCAAGGCAGTGGATTGTGAATCCACCATGCGCGGGTTCAATTCCCGTCGTTCGCCCATCACATTATTTCCAATTCCAAAAATTTGATTTTCAATGTTCCTATTTACGGCGACGAAGAATAAAACTATCACTATATTTGTTCCTTTTCCTACTTCTTCTTCCAAGCGCAGGATAACCCCAAGGGGTTGTGGGTTTTTTTCTACCAATTGGGGCTCTCCCTTCACCGCCCCCATGGGGATGGTCTACAGGGTTCATAACTACTCCTCTTACTACAGGACGCTTACCTAGCCAACACTTAGATCCGGCTCTACCCAAACTTTTTTGGTTCACCCCAACATTACCCACTTGTCCGACTGTTGCTAAGCAGTTTTTGGATATCAAACGGACCTCCCCAGATGGTAATCTTAATGTGGCCGATTTACCCTCTTTTGCAATAAGTTTCGCTACAGCGCCTGCTGCTCTAGCTAATTGTCCACCCTTTCCAAGTGTGATTTCTATGTTATGTATGGCCGTGCCTAAGGGCATATCGGTTGAAGTAGATTCTTCTTTTTTATCAATCAAAACCCCTTCCCAAACTGTACAAGCTTCTTCCAAAGCATACGGCTTTCTAGATGTATATGATGATATCTAGACAGATGGATCTTATATGAATCGTATGATGAAGTACCACATGAGTGGATATATAGGAATCCAAATCTGCCGAATCACTCATGTTATGATCTTCTACATCCTAGGTCTCCCCGTTCCGTCATCTGGCTTATGTTCTTCATGTAGCATTCAGACCGGATGACTCTATGAAATTACGTCGATACTTCCACATATTACGGGTAACGTAGGAGACATCTCTATTTTTCTCCGGGGGGTCTTTCTAATTACCACTGCTTAGCTTTCAATTCGCCTCTGACCATCAAATGAAATGTGAATAACCCGTCCTCCTCTCTTTGAAACAAGGGGCGCTTCCGGTTCTGTGCGCGCTTCAAACAATTTTGTCTTCTCCATATTACCATATCTCTAGAGTCAATAATTTTCTATGAGGAACTACTGAACTCAATCACTTGCTGCCGTTACTCAACAGTTTTCTGTTGAGGTCTATCCCGTAGAGGTACTCCAATTGGATCAGTGATCGATTTCTAGGTTTCGTCGTAAACCTAATTGGTTACTTCCAATTACGTAAATCAATAGTTCAACCCGCACTCAAAGGTAGGGCATTTCCCATTGATATAGGAACTTCTGTACCAGAAACAATGGTATCTCCAATTATAGCCCCTCTGGGATGTAAAATATATCTCTTCTCACCATCCCCATAGTGTATGAGACAAATGTATGCATTTCGATTAGGGTCATATTCTATGGTTACGATTCTACCAGATATATCTTTTTCATTCCGTCGAAAGTCGATTTTACGGTATAGACGCTTATGACCTCCCCCTCTATGCCCTGCGGTAATGATCCCTCTGGCATTACGACCTTTACCACAACGATGCTGTCCATAGATCAAATTATTTCGTGGATTGGATTTCACTTGATGACTGTCTACGGCTCCATTGCGTGTGCTCGGGGTAGAAGTTTTGTATAAATGTATTGCCGTGTTATTAAGTCTTTTGCTTTAAGTTCTTTTCTCTATAAGAGGTGGAATAGAATAACCCGGTTGAAGCGTAATGATCATACGTCTGTAATGCATTGTATGTCCCATAATAGGTCCCATCCTTCTACCCTTTCCCGGGAGTCGATGACTATTCATAGCTATTACCTTGACACCAAAGAATAGCTCGACCCAATGCTTTATTTCTGTCCTAGTTGATCCTGATTCGACATTAGAAGTATATTGATTGTTCCCCAATAACCGAAGACTTTTTTCTGTAAATACTGCATATTTGATTCCATCCATAAATCCATTTTCTTCCCTATGAGTTCCAGTATCGATAAGAATTCTAGTTCTTACTGTTCATATGTTATGGTATGAATATACCATACCAATTTGCTATGTATGGATGATGAGATTCCGTTGATACAGAGCCAATTCCAATAGACTTATTGAATGTTCCCATTGGCGTGCATCCAGCAGGAATTGAACCTACGAATTTGCCAATTATGAGTTGGGCGCTTTAACCATTCAGCCATGGATGCTTAACAGGGATCATCGTACATCGTGAATAACCAAATTCCAATTGAAATGAAATCTTTAGGAGGAATCAATGAAACGACATCAATTCAAATCCTGGATATTCGAATTGAGAGAGATATTGAGAGAGATCAAGAATTCTCACTATTTCTTAGATTCATGGATAAAATTCGATTCAGCGGGATCTTTCACTCACATTTTTTTCCACCAAGAACGTTTTATGAAACTATTTGACCCCCGAATTTGGAGTATCCTACTTTCACGTGATTCACAGGGTGCAACAAGCAATCGATATTTCACGATCAAAGGTGTAGTACTGCTTGTAGTAGTGGTCCTTATATCTCGTATTAACAATCGAAAGATGGTCGAAAGAAAAAATCTCTATTTGATGGGGCTTCTTCCTATACCTATGAATTTCATTGGATCCAGAAAGGAGACATTGGAAGAATCTCTTTGGTCTTCCAATAGAAATAGGTTGATTGTTTCGCTCCTGTATCTTCCAAAAGGGAAAAGGGTTTCTGAGAGTTGTTTCATGGATCCGCAAGAGAGTACTTGGGTTCTCCCAATAAATAAAAAGCGTATCATGCCTGAATCTAACCGGGGTTCGCGGTGGTGGAGGAACCGGATCGGAAAAAAGAGGGATTCTAGTTGTCAGATATCTAATGAAACCGTAGCTGGAATTGAGATCTCATTCAAAGAGAAAGATAGCAAATATCTGGAGTTTCTTTTTTTATCCTATACGGATGATCCGATCCGCAAGGACCATGATTGGGAATTGTTTGATCGTCTTTCTCCGAGGAAGAAACGAAACATAATCAACTCGAATTCGGGACAGCTATTCGAAATCTTAGGGAAAGACTTGATTTGTTATCTCATGTCTGCTTTTCGTGAAAAAAGACCAATTCAGGGGGAGAGTTTCTTCAAACAACAAGGAGCTGGGGCAACTATGCAATCCAATGATATTGAGCATGTTTCCCATCTCTTCTCGAGAAACAAGTGGGGTATTTCTTTGCAAAATTGTGCTCAATTTCATATGTGGCAATTCCGCCAAGATCTCTTCGTTAGTTGGGGGAAGAATCAGCACGAATCGGATTTGAACGTCTCGAGAGAGAATTGGATTTGGTTAGACAATGTGTGGTTGGTAAACAAGGATCGGTTTTTTAGCAAGGTACGGAATGTATTGTCAAATATTCAATCCGATTCCACAAGATCTATTTTCGTTCAAGTAACGGATTCTAGCCAATGGAAAGGATCTTCTTCTGATCAATCCAGAGATCATTTCGATTCCGTTAGAAATGAGAATTCAGAATATCACACATTGATCGATCAAACAGAGATTCAGCAACTAAAAGAGAGATCGATTCTTTGGGATCCTTCCTTTCTTCAAACGGAACGAACAGAGATAGAATCAGATCGATTCCCGAAATGCCTTTTTGGATCTTCCTCCATGTCCTGGCTATTCACGGAACCTGAGAAGCGGATGAATAATCATCTGCTTCCGGAAGAAATCGAAGAATTTATTGGGAATCCTACAAGATCAATTCGTTCTTTTTTCTCTGACAGATGGTCAGAACTTCATCTGGGTTCGAATCCTACCGAGAGGTCCACTAGAGATCCTAAATTGTTGAAGAAAAAACAAGATGTTTCTTTTGTCCCTTCCAGGCGAGCGGAAAATAAAGAAATGGTTGATATATTCAAGATAATTACGTATTTACAAGATACCGTCTCAATTCATCCTTCGGAACCATATCACATCCCGGATCTGGTTCCGAAGGATGAACCGGATATGGACAGTTCCAATAAGATTTCATTCTTGAACAAAAATCCATTTTTTGATTTCTTTCATCTATTCCATGACCGGAACAAAGGGGGATACGCGTTACGCCAC